GAAAGAATCCTGTCTCAAGACTTCAACCTGATCCAACCCAATCCTAAGTCGCATGGATCTAGGACCTATTCTTTTATTGATCTTAAGTCTTTGTAGAAGTCCTCTGACTAAGTAGAAGTCCTCTGACTAATCATTTTTTGGCGGAACAACAAACCTAAGAGATTCTTTACTTTCTATTTCTAAGATAATGTAGGGATAATTCATTATTCCTAAATACATCAATGTTCCTTCTTCTATATTCTTATATTCTAAATTCTAAGATAAGAGTTGAGTGGGTTTAGGGATTTTGGTTCATTCCAAAACGCGATTTTAGTACTTTTCTTTTAGTACTATATTTTCATATCATATAAATTCATATCATATAAATAATAGACTAGATTTCTTCTTTCTTTTTCTTCTTTTTTCTTAATTATTGAATTTCTTTCATTTTTCTATTTCTAAGATATAAGATCAATATGAAATAGAAAAAAGAGAAGTAAGATAAGTCTTTCCTTTATAAGTACAAAGAAAAACCGAGGATTGGGATTCCATTGCTGTCATTTCATATGTATATGGTTACAATTATTTACGCTCCCAGTGTGCCTATGATGTAGCACCAGGCGGATTTTTAGCTAGTGTGTATCACCAAAATAAGGTATGGTATAGATAAACCAGAAGAGGTATGCATAAAAGTATTTGCTCCCAGGAGTAATCCTCAAACCCCGTCAGTTTTCTGGATTTGGAGAAGTGCTTATTTTCAGGAACGGGAATCTTATGATATGTTGGGAATTTATTATGAGAATAATCCTCGCCTTAAACGTATCTTGATGCCTGAAAGTTGGATAGGCTGGCCCTTACGTAAAGATTCTATTACGCCCAATTTCTATGAAATTCAAGATGCTCATTGATTGATAAAAAACCACTTTTTTACTTATACGACACGATTCCAGATTTCATTTCAATTTCAATCAATGAGCATCTTGGTAACTGGACTTTCATTCGTATGGATACATTTCGTATGAGCAGAAAAAATAGGATGACTCAAAAGAATTCTGCACCATGAACTTTGTACCGCGCGCATCACTTAGTGGGGACCCCAGAAAGTAACTTGAGCAAGAGTGACAAAAAAGATATGAGATTTGAAAGAAAAGACAGAAGAGACGAAATGAAGAAATGCAAAATGATAAGAATCGGAGTTTCTTTGTACTGTGTCTGAAATACATCCTTTCTATTCCTATCCTTCCACTCTTTGATTGAATCCTTTTAGCTAATTTTTTTTAGCTATTAGATTTGAGATATATACGAAAATTTCACATACTTTTGGAATAAGAAAAGTATGAACAGAGAGGAAAAAAATACAAATGAAAAAGAAAGTAAAGAATATCTATCCCGATCCGTCTCAATGAATTAATTTCATTTGTATGAGGTATGAATATCTATCCAATACATTATTCACGTGTCAGGAACCAGATTTGAACTGGTGACACGAGGATTTTCAGTCCTCTGCTCTACCAACTGAGCTATCCCGACCATTTCCCGTGCATCATCCTAGCAGAGTACTTATATCTATGTCAATGAAAAAAAACTAAAAAATAAAATCTTAACAAATTGGACCTAACCCCTGAATTTCTTAGATCTTCCAAAAGAAGACTTTTTTTGGAAATGTAAGGAAAAATATATGGACTATTAATGATTCAATAACGGAGATTCCTTGAACATATATGTTCATATCGTACTATACAAAACAAATGAGATTGGATTGGAAGAAGATACGAGTCTTTCTATTTGGATCCATTTGTGAAAGAACAGAGTGAATGAAATGAGAAAGATATTTCATTTTGTTTAAACTGAGCCACTGATGAAAAAAAAAAAAAGAAAGAGGATGAGGATAAATAAAGAGCGAGGAAGTAAAATGGGCTTTTTATTGGGGATAGAGGGACTTGAACCCTCACGATTTAAAAATTCGACGGATTTTCCTATTACTATAAATTTCATTGTTGTCGGTATTGACATGTAAAATGGGACTCTCTCTTTATTCTCGTCCGATTAATCTTCAAAAGATCTATCAAACTCTGGAATGAATCATTTTATCACTGAATATTCGAATTCAATTCTTTTTTCAACTTCAATTGGAATTGATTCACAATAACTCTTCAATTTTTCATAGATTTTTTGATCTCTATGATTCTAATTAATAGAGGGTTTCTATAGGTCCTTATCTCATACTATTACTCATATTAAGAGTAATATAAATAATAAATAAGAAAGAAATAAAGAATATAGAAAATCAGATAATTATTAGATTCTAGAATAATTAGAATAATAGAATGAAGAAATATATAGATATAGATTCTTAATCTAATTCTTAAGATAATAGAATATATATTCTATATAGAATATATATTCTATATAGAATATTTCTATTTTCATATAGAGAGATACAGAATAGAATTAAATATCAGATTTGGGTTGTGATTAATCGTTTGCTATGTCAGTATGTATACGTACGTATTAGGCGCATATAAGGTTATCCTTTCTGTCATTTCGATAGAAGGTTTTTAGCTACTAACGTAACGTAGTCAATTTCATTCGTTAGAACAGCTTCCATTGAGTCTCTGCACCTATCCCTTTTTATTCTCATTTTCCATCATTTTTTTTCTCTCAAAAAAAAGATTTGGCTCAGGATTGCCCATTTTTAGTTCCAGGGTTTCTCTGAATTTGGAAGTTACCACTTAGCAGGTTTCCATACCAAGGCTCAATCCAATCAAGTCCGTAGCGTCTACCAATTTCGCCATATCCCCCTTTCCTTTGAGACAAGAATCCAGTTGTAATTCCATCCACCTCTTTCATTTATCTTGGCACTATTGAATTCATTAGGTAATGATTTCTATATCGAAAAAGTGTATGCTGCTATTTTATTTTTTTGCCCACCCTCTATTCTATCATTTCATCTCTATTGGATGAACCCCCTATTTGTTTCAATACGAAATGATTCTATCATTGATGTATCCGCAATTCAATACGGATAGATATATCCCACATATATATATGCCTTTACTCCTCCTTAATTTTTACAGTAAGGTTTGGTATAGTGTAACGGTCGATATTCATTCTTTCTTTTTTTCATTTCGAATTCTAATTTGATTGATATATTGATATTTTCTTTTCATATATTTCAATATATTTCATATATCATATATATATATATATACATATATATATATATATGAAATATGAATATGGAATTGAATTTCTATTTAGATATCTAATTTATCTAGATCTAAATAGTTTTCTTTTCTATTTTATAGATAGAATAGAAAATATATAACTAAGAACTAAGAAATAGAAGAAATTGAAATAATCAATCAATGAAATAATAAGAAGAATCACTAGGTAATAACTAAGATCCGATAGTTTCCTGTATTCCTATACACTATTGCTCTTATATCCGCCCGCTTAGCTCAGAGGTTAGAGCATCGCATTTGTAATGCGATGGTCATCGGTTCGATTCCGATAGCCGGCTCTTTTTCTTTATCGATTTTTTTATTTCCATGATTGAAAATCTCTACTCTCGCTTTCTCTAAATGTCGGGTCACCAATCTATTATGTCATGGTAACTTGCAGCTATAGCTATGAATAAAAAAGTTGACTAGAACAATTAGATCTCTACAGAAGAAATTGGAAAACGTAACCTTCGCTTGAATTTCCTATATATACAAAAAATCCGAATATTGATAAGATTTATTTGATTCTGTTTTGTAGGACTTTAGTAAATTTAGTTTTGCTTTGCTAATCCTTTAGTTCAGTCTGAATTTATATCTTTTTGTAAAAGAAAAGTGAATCAAAAAGGAGCCTTTATATGTCTCGTTACCGAGGACCTCGTTTCAAAAAAATACGCCGGCTGGGGGCTTTACCGGGACTAACTAGTAAAAGACCCAGATCCAGAAGTGATCTTCAAACCCAATTGCGCTCTGGAAAAAGATCACAATATCGTATTCGTTTAGAAGAGAAACAGAAATTGCGTTTTCATTATGGTCTTACAGAGCGACAATTACTTAAATATGTGCATATTGCTGGAAAAGCCAAAGGGTCAACAGGCCAGGTTTTACTACAACTACTCGAGATGCGTTTGGATAACATCCTTTTTCGATTAGGTATGGCTTCGACCATTCCTGGAGCCAGACAATTAGTTAACCATAGACACATTTTAGTTAATGGTCGTATAGTGGATATACCAAGTTATCGTTGCAAACCCCGAGATATTATTACTACGAAGGATAAAGAAAGATCGAAAGCTCTGATTCAAAATTATCTTGTTTCATCCCCCCACGAGGAATTGCCAAACCATTTGACTATTGACCCCTTACAATATAAAGGATTTGTAAATCAAATAATAGATAGTAAATGGATCGGTCTGAAAATAAATGAGTTGTTGGTCGTAGAATATTATTCCCGTCAGACTTGATTCTAACGAAAATAAAAAAGCAAGCAATTTTGACTCCTTTCGCTGAAGTAAATAGAGTACCCTGTGCCCTGTCTCATTCACGTATCAAAAAAGGATCTGCAATAGGATTCTTTTTCTTTTTTTCTTATTTTCAATATCAATACGATATTTCTATTTGTATTTTACCTATCACAGGGATGGATTAGGGCTAGAGAATCTCTATTAAATAAGTAAATGTAAATAAGGGTCTTACCGTTAGAATAATGATATCAATTTTTATTTGATTTGATACATTGTAGTCGGTCACGTTGATGAATGAAAAGAAACGGAGAGAGAGGGATTCGAACCCTCGGTAAACAAAAGTCTACATAGCAGTTCCAATGCTACGCCTTGAACCACTCGGCCATCTCTCCTACAGAATGTTATTCTTGACCAAAACCCAAATGAATAGCGAGTCCTTCATCTTAATTGTAGTACATGTATAACCGCCCGATGGTTCTATAATAAGAAATTTCTTTTCCAATCTCATATTTATCAACAACAACTTCTTTCATCAGCTAACCCATGGAATTCATGAATCATCCGATGAATCTTTCTATTTCAATTGTATGGTGTGTAACATACACATTATGCAAACAAAAAGGATGTTTATTTGAATTTGATTTTATCATGGAATGATTATTCCATTCTTTTTTGGATCATAACCAAATCAAAACTTCTCGAGTTATCAAAATCCATAGGAAACTTGGTTATTCAACTTAGATGAAATAGTAATAGTCATTGGTATACTACGAAACTGGAATGAAATCTAATCTGATTCAACTATTTCATTTCATCTTTGTCCAAAAGGGGGACACCGCCTTTTTTCCAATTAGTCTGTTTTTATGTTATTTTGTACTGTACAATTCCTTTTTTTGTGGGATCGTTTTCCCCGAAGGGGGATGAGAAGAATTATAGAATGAATTGCTAATTATGCCTAGATCTCGAATAAATGGAAATTTTATTGATAAGACCTCTTCGATTTTAGCCAATATCTTATTACGAATAATTCCGACAACTTCCGGAGAAAAAAAGGCATTTACCTATTACAGAGATGGTGCGATTTGATTTTTTCTTGTTTTTTTTACCCCTCAGTTTTACGAGAAAAAGAACGTAGTTAGGAATAGAAAAAAAAAAACAAATTAGTAAAAGAAACCTACGCTTGGTGAAGGTGAAGTTTAGAGATAGATCAATTCCTTCTGTCGTGTATCCTCGATTGATGCAGCCTTAGATGCTTCAATTATCGATTTTAGTATTGAGCGAAAGGTTACATCTATAGGTTCTGTATTGGAGGTCAATACTACTTCATTTAGTACCAATAGGTGGCATCGGGGAAAAAGCACTACACCTAGGAATCAACAACACAAAAACTTTGTTATAAAGAACCCTTTTCCTTATTGGTATCGGGACTAAAAAGAATGGTTAGGAAAACAAAGATCCATCTCATTCGTACTTTTGGTACCCGTATAACCATCAAAGACCGTTGAAGTGACTAATTCCTGGAAATCGTAAGCGTTGAGTACAAAGGAATCTTTGGAGTTACCATTTTTATCTAGCACTAATATGATTGGTGTTAATAAAAAACCTCTTGTGGGAAGGCTGGCTAGAAATTTCTTGTAAAAATACCAGCTCCTGTCAGTTCATAATGAGAATAGTGAAATTTTGATTACATGAATTATTCCTCTTAGTACTATGCACAGAAGGGAGGAGCCGTATGAGATGAAAATCTCACGTACGGTTCTGGAACGGAGATTCTTTTACTAGAATGAACGACCGTAACGGATGTCGGCTCAATCCGAAGGAAATTATGCAGAAGCTTTACAGAATTATTATGAAGCTACGCGACCAGAAATTGATCCCTATGATCGAAGTTATATACTCTATAACATAGGTCTTATACACACAAGCAACGGAGAGCATACAAAAGCTTTGGAATATTATTTCCGGGCACTAGAACGAAATCCATTTTTACCACAAGCTTTTAATAATATGGCCGTGATCTGTCATTACGTGCGACTATCTTCACTATAGAAAGAAAAAAAGATTGAATCGTCTAGTAAATACTAGAAAAAAGATAGGCTTTCTACATATGAATCGTCCAAAGTAACGATTTTTATCAGCTGTAGCAAGAAAAAAGACTTCGCGAGAACCAAAAAAATCGGAAGAAATAGGTATGGCCTATATACTATACTCTATGGATAAAGAGTCGAATTGATAGAGAAAGCACCGTAAAGATCCATTAGTAAGCTATTATTTGGTAAATACAGTTCAGAACTGCTTACTTATGTCATGATATGAAAAGTGAGAAATCAACTTATGTAATAGAGTCGATCTACTAAAGTATTGAGCAGCGGTGTAGCATCAGATCCCAAAGATAGTAAGTTCTTTTTTCTTAACGGAGGAAAGTCTTTTTCAAAGATTCTATATAAATAGAAATCTCATATACCATATATGAAATACGAAACCGAGATAGTTACCTTTCAGAAAATTATAACGATATCGGGGATATCTATGCTTCATTCTTCTGAAGGTGGGAGAAAAGAGAAAACTAATCATTGATCCAAATTAGATTTGGAAACTTATGCAATAAACATCTTCTGGTTAACCCAAGAAAAAATAGAATAGTTAGCATAGGATAGATTAAGAGAAGATGGGACGCAAAAAGAATCGATTGCTGAGCCGTATGAGGTAGGAAACTCTCAAGTACGGTTCTAAGGGAGGGAATTTACTAACCTATTCCGACCGGGGAGAACAGGCCATTATACAAGGCGATTCGGAAATTGCGGAGGCTTGGTTCGATCAAGCTGCTGAGTATTGGAAACAAGCTATAGCGCTTACTCCAGGGAATTATATTGAAGCACATAATTGGTTAAAAATAACGAGGCGTTTTGAATAAGACCATTCTCTTTTTTTTTGTGGATCCAGCAATCAAATTCAATAAATCGTTCCTATGAGAAGATCTAATCAAGAATTTTATTATATCCCCCTTCTTTCTAAATCTCTAAAATCATTTGATTTTGTACATTTTCTACGGTATC